CCACGTTCTACCGAACTGAACTAAGAGCGCTTTATTATCACAAAGAATATTTTGTGACCCCAATATGTCTTGGATATATACTATCAAAAAATTAAAGATTTCTTATGGATATCCAATTTTCTTTTAATCGATCTTCCCCGTTACTGTTCAGAAGAGAAGTAATAGGTAGGGATGACAGGATTCGAACCCGTGACATTTTGTACCCAAAACAAACGCGCTACCAAGCTGCGCTACATCCCTTTCAATTGGTCTACAGTGTCATTGTAGAGAATCCCGGTTTTGTTTTCCATATCTTTATTTCTTCCATTGATATAGATAAATATCTTGTCATTTCTTCGTTTTGGTTTCAAATAAATAGAATTATACTAAATAAAAATAGTAAAGGACTTCTATTCTATTTCTATTATATAATTCTATTTCTATTATATTAAAGTATGAAATAAATATATTAAAGTATGAAATAAATATGAGATCCTGTAAAAAAATGAGTATTTTTCGCAAATTTCTAGCCTAAAGGCGCATATTTATTTCTTTTAAGATTAAATAAAAGAGTACAATTTATTTTGTACATTTCAACTTGAATTAGGGATTCCGCGTATAAATAAAAGTGGCCAATCATTAAGTACATATACACATCTGGTTATATATGTATTACCATTATATATTAGAAATAATAAAGAAGGAGGAGAATTTAAAAATGCGAGATCTAAAAACATATCTCTCCGTGGCACCGGTAGTAAGTACTCTATGGTTCGGATCTTTAGCAGGTTTATTGATAGAGATCAATCGTTTTTTTCCGGATGCGTTGATATTCCCCTTTTTTTAATTCTTGTTATTGCTATGGTAGGGGGGGGAAAGGATTAGAGATAGAATCAAATATCTGTAACTAATCCCTTCCCTTCTTTTTTTTTTCGAATATATATTCGAAAAAAAAAAGGGGGGGGGGGGTTCCCCTCGTTGAAACTAGTAACTCGGGCCAGGCTCAAATTTTAATAAAATTAATAAAAAATAGAGTGAAATGTGATGGTTGGGGCAACAATATCATACAAGATACTTAAATAAAAATGAAATGCTGTTCGGCAATTTAAAATTCTAAATCTAGTAATATAGCTAGAAATCATTATATTACTTAATTTATTACTATATTGTTATTTTTACTATATTGATTTATATTGATTTATTGCAACGAAATCTTTCTTTCATAATTAGATTTAGAGTTACCTGTTTTTTTTGTTCCTTTCTTCTTCCTCATTTCGGATCGGAAAATTAAAGAATTGAATGAATCAAAAACCAAAGGAGGCTCATGGCCAAGGGTAAAGATGTCCGAGTAACGGTGATTTTGGAATGTACCAGTTGTGTTCGAAATCGTGTTAATAAGGAATCAACGGGCATTTCCAGATATATTACTCAAAAGAATCGACATAATACGCCTAGTCGATTGGAATTGAAAAAATTCTGTCCCTGTTGTTACAAACATACGATTCACGGGGAGATAAAGAAATAGATCGAACCGGTCGCTCGTGTGTCAGTTTTCCGTTCCAAGGAAGATTAAAAATGACATATTAGATATATCTAATATATATTAATTTAAATATAAACAAACCAAATCCTATTTCGATCAGATCAACTGTGATGGATAATTAAGAAATAGGATTCGGGTCTTTTCTTTAGGATAAGGAATAAACAAACCATGGATAAATCCAAGCGAATCTTTCTGAAATCCAAGCGATCTTTTCGTAGGCGTTTGCCTCCGATTCAATCGGGGGATCGAATTGATTATAGAAACATGAGTTTAATTAGTCGATTTATTAGCGAACAAGGAAAAATATTATCTAGACGAGTGAATCGATTGACCTTAAAACAACAACGATTAATTACTATTGCTATAAAACAAGCTCGTATTTTATCTCCGTTACCTTTTCTTAATAATGAGAAACAATTTGAAAGAAGCGAGTCAACCACTAGAACTCCGGGTCTTCGAACCAGAAAAAAATAGGATGACTCTTGAATTGAATCAAAAAAATTCCAATCCAAACTCAAATGTGGATTGACGCTATTTTTTCTAAAAATAGGAAATCCAGATTTGATTGTCGTGTCATTTGAAAAAAAAAAATAGGGGAAGTATAAGAAATACTTTTTATTGAACGTGTTTCTTCATTTTGATGACGATTTCATATTTTATTATACTAATTTCTACTCTACCTTCCCAGAGTTCATTTTCCAGGGAACTCCGTTTAAACCATTCCAACGGATTCCTTTCAATCTCTTTATTTTATGATCTCATTGGAAATCATATAAAGACAACTCTTATTTAATATAGCTATTTGGGCAAGTATTTTACGATTAAGAAGCAACTGTTTCTTGTACAGATTGTTTATTAATCTACTATAACTAAAGTATACTTTATTGTCTCGAATTACTGCATTTATACGAGTGATCCACAAACGACGAAAATCTCTCTTTTGTCTACCCCTATCCCTATGAGCCGAAACCAAAGCTCTTATTTTCTGTTGAGTAATAGTCCGAGTAAGTCTTGAATGAGCCCCGCGAAAACTTGATGCAAATAAACGGATTTTTGTTCTACGTCTTCGAGCTATATACCCTCGTTTAATTCTGGTCATTGAATAAATGAAACTTTGATGAATAACTAATTGATTTCCTTTCTTTCAGTTATTCCCTTCCCGTGTCCTAGTCTATTAATAACAAAACGGATTCTTCCAATGTATAAAATAAAAATTCCAATGGCTTTTGCTACTCTAACCTTCCCGACCACGATTTTTTTTTTAGGCATTTCGCCTAGAAATAAAATAGAAATAAAAATTGTATTGATACTAGGTATCAAAAACACATAGTAAATAAAAAGTAATAAATAAAAATAGATTCTAGTGGGTTCCATCGTTTCTATGGTTACTTCTTAAACGGCGAGGTCCTCTCTATACACCGGAGCCCTTCCTTCATTTAATGAATGTTATTGTTAACTTGTACAGTTCACATCCTTTGGCTCTACCAAAAATTATCTAGTACTAGGTCTTTCACAACGAGATCTATTTATACAGTAACGGTATTTAATTATGAAGATTTGCTGAGTAGCTGACCCTATTAGTCCGTTGTTTCAAGAATAAGGCCTAAAATTTTGACTTTTTAAAATAAGATTTCCCCCGCTTAATGAATACCATTTGCTATCAATGGGGAATCCTTTCTCATCTTAAATTTAAAATTGAGGTGATTGGATTTGCACCAACGGGAACCATACATTTGATACCCCAATCGAAGGATAGATCTTTTTTTTTTAAGTTATTGAATATTCAATGGAGTTCGTCCATTCTATCCTACTCACTGGTACGGATTGGTGATACTGGATCAATTGTTTTCTTTCTTTTATCCTAGTCCACGGTCTGAACGAGTCGCACATACACCCTAGTACATGTTCCTCGTCGCTGAGGACATCCTCCAAGAGCGGGGGATTTCGTGACATTTCTGATTGGCTGTCTTGTGTTTCTAATAAGTTGTTTAATAGTTGGCATGTTGAATCATATATATATAATGGGCTGGTTTAGATCGATCTTAACCGGATCCTTAGAAATTCTTTTTTTTTCTATATTATAAATTTCTATATTAAGAAATTTATAAATAGAATAGTAATAGATATAAATAGAATAGTAAATTCGGTAAGAAGATAAAATATCAAATCACGAATTCATGTGAAATCCTTGTTTTTTTTTATTCAGTCGCTACAAGATCAACAATTCCATGAGTTTGGGCTTCTGTTGCTGACATAAAAACATCTCTTTCCATGTCTTCGGATACAACCCATAAGGGTTTGCCTGTCCTTTGGGCATAAACCCTTGTGATGGTTTCGCGCAGCTTCAGCAGCTCTTCCGCTTCCAAGACAAATTCTCCCGTCTGTGCCTCATAAAAAGAACTAGCGGGTTGATGGATCATTACCCTGATGATATAATCTATGATATAACATAAAAAATGTTTCTTCTATACTCGCATGATGAAAGTGAAAGGTGAGTAGATAAAGACTAATCAAAAAAGATATAATTGAACAACCGTACAGGCATTTTTTGCGCATTGCATACGGCTCTATAATGGAATTTACTTTTACCTTACTTACATTGAAGAAATAGAAAAAAAAAATGATAGAGTCTATCAGACTCAGGTTGGTAAATAATCCAATAACCGCCCTTCCTTTTGTAGTAGTTCAAAAATACTATAAAAATACTATGATGGTTCCGTTGCTTTATATATTTATTTCGTCTGTTATTTAGCAATCCCAAAGTTTCTTTTTTTTTTCAAATAAAAAAACAAGATTTATTTTTATATTCTTTTATAACCTAAATATTTTTAGTATAACCTAAATATTGTTAGCCTCCTGGTGTGAAAACAAAAAAGTTTGTGACGCTGAAATAGGCCTCCCGACGGATTGACTAAACTCGAAAATGCCTTTTTATCTCATACTACTCTTTCGATACGTAATCTAACGGTTTAAATAAAAAACATTTCTCATATCGAATTCGAAGTGCCATGCTATTATTACTTAAATATTCATATAGAGCGAAGGCATAGTTTTCTTTTTTCTCTCAAATCAAATAAAAAACTCATTGGCGCCGAGCGTGAGGGAATGCTAGACGTTTGGTAATTTCCCCTCCGACAAGAATAAAAGATCCCATCGAAGCGGCTAATCCCATGCATATTGTCTGTATATCTGGTCGCACAAATTGCATAGTATCATAAATAGCTACTCCGGGTATTACCCACCCGCCAGGAGAGTTTATAAACAAATAAAGATCTTTGGTATCATCCTCTATGCTGAGATATACCATAAGACCAATAAGTTGATTCGAGATCTCGCTATCAACCCCTTGGCCTAAAAAAAGTAATCTTTCTCGATAAAGTCGGTTGATTGGGATAAAATGGTATCCCTTAGAAACCGTACATGCACCTTTTGATGCATACGGTTCAACAAAAATCATGAAAAAAGAGAATCAATGTGTAGATTCTAGCTTTTTTTTTCATAACAGGTTTTTTAACTTATAACTTAATAAAAATAAAATAGATAAAATGGACTTTTCTTTCATTTTTCACGAAAGATGAGTTTTGGCCTGTTTTGTTTATCTAAAAAAATTGCTAAGCTTATCTGACTAACTTCTCATTGATGTATTGTTTCATCGAGATACAATTTTAATCGCGATGTAATTTTCTTGTTCCTGACTGGGCTTCTTCAATTTTTTTAGGTTTATGCTCTACTCCGCGTAAAGATCCGCCCGATTTGGATTTGTACATATAGGACAAATGCCCCAATACCACGTCCTTTTGCTACGACTTCCCTATTTTTTTTTATTCATTTCATGTCTTCCAACAAATATTCAACGCATTCATCATATTACTCGATTGATTAGCATCACTTTTATTTCTAAATATCTAAATAAATCGAAATAACTAAAATATGATATAAATATGATATTAAGTCGTAATCATAAATATATTAAATATATTTATTACCAATTGGTTTTTTTCTAAACGGAGCCTGGATACTTCATTTAATTGGTCTAACCAAGCCAACCATAAATTATTCTAATTGATAATATTAATCCGTATACCCTCCCTAAAAAATGGATCTAATTGCACTTCACGCTCCAAATTTTTGATAATTGAATCAATCTTTCTCGGGCGAAAGAGGGAATATCTCGATCGGGGAAGAGAACGGGGAAATACCGTATGCCCAATATATCTGACAAGTCGCACTATACGTCAATCCACAATGCATCTTCCTCTCCAGGACTTCGAAAGGGTACTCTTGGAACACCAATAGGCATTAAATAAAAGAAAAATTAAGTACTATATCTCACTTTGATGTGAAAGCGTAACAGTGGGTTTAGTGGCCTAATGCTATTGATTTTATTATCCCATTTTATCCATAGATTGACTAAGTTCATAAAATAAAAAAAAAAAGAAGACAAAATGAATTAAGGAAAATTCTTCCAAATGAGTCCTTTGAATGATGAACAAATATATATAGATTCACCCATATAAAATGGTATCAACCCCTTACCATTGCGTATTGTTACTTATCGGGTATAGAATAGATCTGCTTCTTTTTGTTCCTACGAACAAAAAAGTTTCATTATTACTAAAAGTAATTATTACGCAAAGCATCAAACAAATATTAATGCTTTCTCCGAGAGAATCCCCTAAAAAAGGGGGTCCATAGCATAGCTTTTTTCAATGCAATAAAGTTACATTGTGTCTATTTTTCGTTGATAAAGGGGTATTTCCATGGGTTTGCCTTGGTATCGTGTTCATACCGTCGTATTGAATGATCCGGGTCGTTTGATTGCTGTCCATATAATGCATACAGCTCTGGTTGCTGGTTGGGCCGGTTCGATGGCTCTATACGAATTAGCCGTTTTTGATCCCTCTGATCCTGTTCTTGATCCAATGTGGAGACAGGGTATGTTCGTTATACCCTTCATGACTCGTTTAGGAATAACGAATTCGTGGGGCGGTTGGAGTATCACAGGAGGGACTGTAACGAATCCGGGTATTTGGAGTTACGAAGGTGTGGCCGGGGCACATATTGTGTTTTCTGGCTTGTGTTTTTTGGCAGCTATCTGGCATTGGGTGTATTGGGATCTAGAAATATTTACTGATGAACGTACAGGAAAACCCTCTTTGGATTTGCCTAAAATCTTTGGAATTCATTTATTTCTCTCAGGGGTGGCTTGCTTTGGTTTTGGTGCATTTCATGTAACAGGATTGTATGGCCCTGGAATATGGGTGTCCGATCCTTATGGATTAACTGGAAGGGTACAGGCCGTAAATCCAGCGTGGGGTGTGGAAGGTTTTGATCCTTTTGTTCCGGGAGGAATAGCTTCTCACCATATTGCAGCAGGGACCTTAGGCATATTGGCAGGCCTATTTCATCTTAGTGTTCGTCCGCCCCAACGCCTATACAAAGGGTTACGTATGGGAAATATTGAAACCGTCCTTTCCAGTAGTATTGCTGCTGTCTTTTTTGCAGCTTTTGTAGTTGCTGGAACTATGTGGTATGGTTCAGCAACTACCCCGATTGAATTGTTTGGTCCGACGCGCTATCAATGGGATCAAGGATACTTCCAACAAGAAATATATCGAAGAATTGGTGCTGGCTTAGCCGAAAATCAAAGTTTATCTGAAGCTTGGTCTAAAATTCCTGAAAAACTAGCTTTTTATGATTACATCGGTAATAATCCGGCAAAAGGGGGATTATTCAGAGCGGGTTCAATGGACAACGGGGATGGAATAGCTGTTGGGTGGTTAGGACATCCTATCTTTAGAGATAAAGAGGGGCATGAACTTTTTGTACGTCGTATGCCGACGTTTTTTGAAACATTTCCAGTTGTTTTGGTCGATGGGGACGGAATTGTTAGAGCTGATGTTCCTTTTAGACGGGCAGAATCAAAATATAGTGTCGAACAAGTAGGTGTAACTGTTGAGTTCTATGGCGGCGAACTAAATGGAGTCAGTTATAGTGACCCTGCTACTGTGAAAAAATATGCTAGACGTGCTCAATTGGGTGAAATTTTTGAATTAGACCGTGCTACTTTGAAATCCGATGGTGTTTTTCGTAGCAGTCCAAGGGGTTGGTTTACCTTTGGGCATGCTTCGTTTGCTTTGCTCTTCTTTTTCGGACACATTTGGCATGGTGCTAGAACCCTATTTAGAGATGTTTTTGCTGGTATTGATCCAGATTTAGATGCTCAAGTGGAATTTGGGGCATTCCAAAAACTTGGAGATCCAACTACAAGAAGACAGGGGGTTTGATACATATTGCTTTGTTACCTTTCGTTTTTATTTTATTTGACTGACTATAGGGTTGGGGTACTGGATAAATCTTGATTTGAGATTTGGCCTTTTCTTTGACTTTTGTTCTTTCTTTATCCAGGAGACGGTCCAAAATAAACAGCTATGGAAGCTATAATTGTAAACCACGATCGAATCTATGGAAGCATTGGTTTATACATTCCTTTTAGTCTCAACTCTAGGAATAATTTTTTTCGCTATCTTTTTTCGCGAACCGCCTAAAGTTCCAACTAAAAAGTAAAATGGTGAAATGATTTTTCATTATCTCAATTGAAAATAATGATCCTCCCACTATTGGGAGGATCGTTACTTCGACTAGTCCCCGTGTTCCTCGAATGGATCTCTTAGTTGTTGAGAGGGTTGCCCAAACGCAGTATATAAGGCGTACCCGGTAAAACTTACAAGTAACCCAGATAAAAAGATGGCAACTAGGGTTGCTGTTTCCATTATTATATAGTTTTAAGACATTATGTAGTTTTAAGACCACAATGGATCTATGATAAGATCATTTATTTACAACGGAATGGTATACAAAGTCAACAGATCTTAATGAATATAAAATATTATGGCTACACAAACCGTTGAGGGTAGTTCTAGATCTGGTCGCCCCAAACGAACTAATGCTGGGAGTTTATTGAAACCATTGAATTCAGAATATGGTAAAGTAGCTCCTGGTTGGGGAACTACTCCTTTGATGGGTCTCGCAATGGCTCTATTTGCAGTATTTTTATCTATTATTTTGGAGATTTATAATTCTTCCATTTTACTAGATGGAATTTCAATGAATTAGATTTAATGAATTAAATTTACAAGAACCAAACCATTAACTAGCTTTTTCAATACAAAGTGAAGCATTTAGTTTTCTGATTTTTATCCCAGTCTATTTTGGTAGTTCGACCGTGGAATTTCTTTTTTCTGTATTTCCGGAATATGAGTGTGTGACTTGTTATAATTGATCCTATGGCTAGTACAGAGAATAGATCTGTCATCTTGATAGAGATGGTTTTACTTCGTCGGATATTCATTTTTGTATCTGGAGCACGGAATATATGAAATAGATTACATTACAAAGTATTAGAACTATGATTCATACTTAATAGTCAGACCTCGTGGCCGGAAAAATTTTAAAGAGTTAGAAGTTATAAATAGAAAATTTTTTTTCTTTCAAACTTCCGTTTAGACTTATTTTGATCAGTTTAGACTTATTTTGATCAAAGGACAAAGATTTCTTTTGATTTTTCGTCATTAGATCTAGTCATTGAATAAGTGATCATCCAACGGTTCTTACTCAGGGAATTTTGGGACTTATTTTGAGAAGGTTTTATTGAATCGTCGTGGTTCTAGTATGAATCTGAGGTTTTAATCGATTCATAGGGTCTTAACAAGAGAATTCCTATCAATAAAAAAACAACAGTAAAGCTGCATTACACATAAATAACAACAAAGAAAATAGGTAAATAGAAGATTCAAGAGGCCTATAATGATCAATATAGAGACGAATGAGCCGACTTGATTTTTTGGCATTATAACCACAAAGAATAGTTTTCGTGTTTTTTATTCTTTACATATCTTAAGAAAAAAAAAAAGGAATGCATAGAATTCATAAATTTAAAACTTTCTATTCCACACATCCGTTAGAACTATAGTATTGGGGTGTTTATGTTTGAGCCGTACGAGATGAAATTTTCATATACGGTTCTCGGGGGGGGGTCTCCTTGTTTTACCTATCTCAATAAAATCTATGATTGGTTCGAAGAACGTCTTGAGATTCAGGCAATTGCAGATGATATAACTAGTAAATATGTTCCTCCTCACGTCAACATATTTTATTGTCTAGGAGGAATTACGCTTACTTGTTTTTTAGTACAAGTAGCTACGGGATTTGCTATGACTTTTTATTATCGTCCAACCGTTACAGAGGCTTTTGCTTCTGTTCAATATATAATGACTGAAGCTAACTTTGGTTGGTTAATCCGATCAGTTCATCGATGGTCGGCAAGTATGATGGTCCTAATGATGATTCTGCACGTATTTCGTGTGTATCTCACTGGTGGTTTTAAAAAACCTCGTGAATTGACTTGGGTTACTGGTGTGGTTTTGGGTGTATTGACCGCATCTTTTGGTGTAACTGGCTATTCCTTACCTTGGGACC